TTTATTTCTCTTGAAATCTGTTTAATTCTTATTTCTACACACGTCTTTTTTTAGGGGGTCGACAGCCATTATGTGGCATAGGTGTTACATCGCGCACGAAACTTAATAGTATACCACTTCTACGAATGGCTCGTAATGCTGCATCTCTTCCGAGACCAGGGCCTTTTATCATAACTTCTGCTCGTTGCATACCCTGATCAACTACTGTACGAATAGCATTGACTGCTGCTGCTTGAGCAGCATAGGGTGTCCCTCTTCTTGTGCCCTTGAATCCAGAAGTACCCGCGGAGGCCCAAGAAACTACCCGACCTCGTACATCTGTAACAGTTACAATGGTATTGTTGAAACTTGCTTGAACATGAATAACTCCTTTTGGTATTCTACGTCCATTTTTACGTGAACCAATACGCCCATTCTTACGTGAACCAATTCTTGGTATAGGTTTTGTCATATTTTATCATCTCATAAATATGAGTCAGAAATATACAGAAAGATACGGAGATATCCATTTCATGTTAAAACAGATTCTTTCTTTTTACACGGGTCCTTCTTTTAAAAATTTCTTTTTTAGAAAGATTACCCCTGTCTCTGTTTGTGTCTCGGATTGGAACAAATCACTATAATCCGCCCGCGCCTACGGATCAGTCGACATTTTTCACAAATTTTACGAACAGAAGCCCTTATTTTCATATTTATCATTCCTTACCTTAATTCTGAATCTACTCCTTGAAAAAAGAAGTTTCTTTATTTTTTATTAACTTCAAATTGTATCCCCACGAAAGGAATGTTTAAAAAAATCACCTAATCGTTCGAATCCTTGTTGCGAATTCTATAAATTATACGTCCCCTGGTTGAATCATAACGACTTACTTCGATTTTTACTCTATCTCCTGGTAGTATCCGTATAAAACTGCGCCGGATCTTCCCTGAAACATAACCTAGAATTAGATCCTCATTATCTAAACGGACCCGGAACATGCCGTTGGGAAGTGATTCAGTAATTAAACCTTCATGAATCAATTTTTGTTCTTTCATTCTATTCTAGGTAACCCCCTTGAAGTATCAACTAATGGAGGAAGGGTTATATAATTTACTTTTCTATTTCACAAATAGATGGGAAGTTAGAGATAAAATTAGGATAACAGGGGGGGAGGATCACCATATATAACACAAAATTTCTCCCCCAATTTTTTCTAGTCGAGCTTCTCGATCTGTCATTATACCTCGAGAAGTGGAAAGAATTACAATCCCCATTCCACCTAAAATCTTAGGAATTTGTTGATAGTTGGAATAGATTCGTAGACCCGGTCGGCTGATACGTTTTAAAATGGTTCTATATATTCCCTTTCTAGTCCTTCTATGTCGCAGGGTTAAAACCAAGAAATATTTGTTACTTTCCTGATGTTTCCGAACATTTTCAATAAAACCTTCTCGTAGAAGTATTTTAACAATGTTTTCGGTAATATTAGTAGATGCTATTCGAACCGTTCCTTTTTTATTTATATCAGCATTTCTTATAGAAGTTATTATATCGGCAATAGTATCCTTACCCATGACGAACTATAATTATTGGTACCCCCTAAATTTGATATAATCAACATGTTTTTTTTTTTAATTATTAAAATAATTATATTAATTAATATTAATTAAAAGTATATGCGTGATACACAATCTACTAATTGACCTATTTCAGATACCCCATTATATCACTATATCATAGTCTAATCTACTAGTATTTATAATACCTCGGGAGCTAATGAAACTATTTTAGTAAAATTCAACTGTCTCAATTCCCGAGCGATCGCACCAAAAACTCGAGTTCCTTTTGGATTTCCTTCTTGATCAATAACAACTGCGGCATTGTCATCATATCGTATTATCATACCGTTGTCACGTTTGAGTTCTTTACATGTACGTACAATTACAGCCCTAATTACTTCTGATCTTTCTAGAGGCATATTTGGTACTGCTTCTTTGATTACGGCAACAACAACGTCACCAATATGAGCATATCGTTGATTACCAGCTCCTATGATTCGAATACACATCAATTTTCGAGCTCCGCTATTATCCGCTACATTCAAAAGGGTCTGAGGTTGAATCATATCATTTTTATTTTAATCTGTTATTTCACTGCAAAGGATAAAGGAAAAAAGAAATATTGTCTGTCCAGAAATAAATAAACCTATATTTTTTCATCATGAATACCCCTTTTTATTTCTACATCCCTATCCCGCAATAACGAATTGAGTTCGTATAGGCATCTTGCATGCAGCTATTTCAATAGCTGCTCTGGCTACAGTTTCTGATACTCCGCCCATTTCATAAAGTATTCGACCCGGTTTAATAACAGATACCCAATATTCGGGGGCTCCCTTCCCCGAACCCATACGTGTTTCCGCAGGTCTTACTGTAACAGGTTTGTCGGGAAATATACGTACCCATATTTTTCCGCCACGACGCGCATATCGTGTCATTGCTCTTCGTCCTGCTTCTATTTGTCTAGCCGTGATCCAAGCGGGTTCAAGTGCCTGAAGAGCGTATCTGCCGAAACAAATATGATTGCCTCGACAAGATATTCCCTTCATTCTTCCTCTATGTTGTTTACGAAATTTTGTTCTTTTGGGGTTATAATTGATGGTTGTTTCTTAATTTAATTCCATCTCTACTGCAGAACCGGACATGAGAGTTTCTTCTCATCCGGCTCCTCGCGAATGAAACGATTCATTAATATTACTACAGATACACATGTATTTAATAAATAATACACAATACACTTAGTAATGTAATGGGATTTATTGATATTTAATTTGTTATGTTATTTATATAGTATTGTTATATGTTATATATAGTATTTAGTAAGAGTAAGCTGTATATACCAGATCAGATATACAACCGGACGTGTATATTTATTTTATATATATTTATATTTATAGAATGCTTTTTCTTTTATAACATAACGAATCCTTATTTTTTTTCCTATCGAATCGCGCCAAAATATTGTAATTCAATAACTAAAGGTTTCGCGGGCGAATATTGACTCTTTTCTGCTTCATTCGTAGGGTCAATCCATGACCTTTTAGAATAAATCAATTTGTTCTTGGTTCGTTCCGCCATCCCACCCAATGAATCATTAGGATTCGTTTTCAATAGAATCCTATGCAATCACAGGTTCTGTCGTTCCCATAGCCTCTTCGTTAATGGTTAGGCCCAAACTCTGCAATGGAGCCCCCGACAAAATTCGTTCCCGAGTCAATCTCCTTAGTTTCTATTAACCCGAGGCTCTTTATCTTTATTATTTATATCAGTATTGATGCTTTATCACACTGCCTTTTGTAAGATAATTCATAGACCATACATATTGGAATCATATATCATTGATACTTCTTTTCTCTCTTTCTATCATCCTTCCATTTATCCGCATTCCTTTATTTTTGCTTCGCAACCTATAATCAGATAATCAGATTTATATTCTTTTTTATGAAAAAATTTCAGTTGCTACAACTATATGATCGATCCAGTCATATAGTGACTGTTTCTTGGAATCTCGACAATACGAAGCAATAAGTTGGTTATTAGTTTATATAGTTAGTAAGTTCATAGTGGGGGTCGGTCAATTTTTTTTTGAATCCCAACTATAAACTCTAAAAAAAAACTAACGAGTCACACACTAAGCATAGCAATTATACTAATATGGTCAATCAAATTTTTATTCAACCTTATAGAATTAGAATTGCTCATTTTTGTTTGATTTAACGGAAAAAAATGACAAATTTCATTTTTTTTTTGTTCTATCACTGGACAGAATGGCAAGACAAATGAAGGTCCATTATTCCTCGTCTACAAATATCCAAATTTTTATGCCTAATACTCCATAGATAGTTCGAATTGTATAGGAACAATGATCAATTTTAGCGCGAATTGTTTGTAGAGGAACCCTACCCTCTCTGATCCATTCGACACGTGCAATTTCTTTTCCGTCGATACGCCCTGCGATTTGCACTTGAATTCCTTTTGTATCCGTTTGTTCAGTTAATTCAATAGCTTTTTTCATTGCCTTTCGAAATGAAACTCTATTTTTTAATTGTAAAGCTATATATTCTGCAAGAATATTAGGTTGTCCATAAGGTTTTTCAACTCTTGTGATAGCAATGTTGAGTCTCCGGTTCACAGAATGAAACTCCTTTTGTACATTTATCTGTAATTCTTCGATTCCTCGTGTTCGGCCCTCTATTAATAAATTTGGGAATCCAATATGGATTATGACTTGGATCAAATCGATTCTTTTTTGAATCTCTATACGTGCAATTCCTTCGAAACCCGAGGACGTTCTCTTATTTTTTTGTACATAATTCTTGATACAATTCCGTATTTTTTCATCTTCCTGTATACCCGCGGAATAATTTTTCGGTTGTGCGAACCAAAGGGAATGATGACTTTGGGTTATACCAAGTCTGAAACCAAGTGGATTTATTTTTTGTCCCATATTTTTCTATTATATTATCTTTACATATATTTTTTTTCGAAATATGAATCTAAATCATTTTTAGATGAATCCTTCAATACAATTGTTATATGACAAGTAGGTCTTTTTATTGGATAACTACGTCCCCGAGCCCGAGGTCTTAACTTTTTAACAATAGTACCCCCGTTGACTTCAGCTTTACTAATGAATAAATCAGCTTCGTTTAAGCCCATGTTATGACTAGCATTTGCTGCTGCAGAATAAACCAATTTCAAAATAGGATAAGATGCTCGATAAGGCATGAGTTCCAGTATCATAAGCGTTTCCTCATAGGAGCGCCCGCGAATCTGATCAATTACTCTTCGTGCTTTGAAAACAGACATACATATATGTTGAGCTAAAACTTTTACTTCTGTATTCGAACGCCAGTTCTTTCTCTTTATCATAAGGTTATCCCCCACCAATGAATAAAAACTGCCTATTTTACTTACTTTTATTTTCAATTTATATATATATAATATATATATATAAATTG